TCTTGATCTAGCTACAAGGATGATACTTTATTTGAAAATATCGAACAAAAAAGAGTATTCCCTAAAAATTTCATTCACAAATAAGAATTCAAAAAGAGTTTCATTTGTGAATGAAGTTACACGCTCCAGTTCGTATTATTAGTTTATGCTCAACGACTCGTTTGATAAGAATCGCGAGATGGCTAGATGTTAGAAATGATTAAGCAGTTTCATTTTATATGCCCGTCACTTTCTCCCCGTTCGTGCTATCTATAATGATAGATGAATCAAAAACTTTCAATTGAACTTATTCTTTCAATGGGTCTTTTTGGACATCTTCCCATTTTGAAAAAATGGAAACTTAGGTAAATGCTTTAGAAACATATGTATAAAAATAACATATTTCATTTAGCCCCTTCATGCTTACTATAACTAGTTATTTCGGTTTTCTACTAGTGGCTTTAACTATAACTTCAGCTCTCTTTATTGGTCTGAGCAAGATACGACTTATTTAAAATTTCTATTTGAAAGAAACAATTCCGAAAGTAAATCCTTCTTTGAAATTCCGTCTATTCTAGAGTTAGTTACCACGTTAATTGTCAATTTTTGGTCATTGAGATTCGCGTCAATTCGGATTACTATTTAGGTATAGATATTACCTCTTTTTTTCTCCTTTTCAAAAAATTGAAATGATTGAAGTTTTTCTATTTGGAATCGTGTTAGGTCTAATTCCTATTACTTTGGCTGGGTTATTCGTAACTGCATATTTACAATACAGGCGTGGTGATCAGTTGGACCTTTGATTAATTAACATTTCTTTTTTGATTGGCCTCTTCCTTTATTTAATCCACAGGAGGTCAAATTGGAATTGTTGTGCAAGTGACTGCTGAATCTATTTCAGTCTAATTCGACTCATGAAGAAAAAATCACGCTCTGTAGGATTTGAACCTACGACATCGGGTTTTGGAGACCCACGTTCTACCGAACTGAACTAAGAGCGCTTTCTTATAAGAATAGAAAAGAATGTAAACATAAAAAAAAGGATTCTTTTTTTAACACTTTTATATGCATATATTCTATAGTTTCAAAAAAATGAATGATTCCGTGCAATTTGAATCGATCTCGATTGATTCCTCGTTACTGCTCAAAGAAGCAGTAATTAGGTAGGGATGACAGGATTTGAACCCGTGACATTTTGTACCCAAAACAAACGCGCTACCAAGCTGCGCCACATCCCTTCAATTGTCTTACAGTGTCATTGTAGAGAATTCCTGTCTTGTTTTCCACACCCCTATTTCCTGCATTGAGAAACACAAATTTTCTACCCATTTCGTCTTTTCGGTCTCATTTAACATATAATAAGAAGGGGAAAGTCTTATAGAGCGTTTTACATTTCAAGTGGAATTGAGGATTCCGTGTACAACTATAAGTGGCCCTTAACTACATATGCATCTGATCATATATGCATTATCTTTTTCTGTATTACAATAAATAAAAAGGGAGGTTTTTCAATGCGAGATCTAAAAACATATCTCTCCGTGGCCCCAGTACTAAGTACGCTATGGTTCGGGGCTTTAGCAGGTCTATTGATAGAGATTAATCGTTTTTTCCCGGATGCGTTGACATTTCCCTTTTTTTCATTTTAGTTATTGACATCGGAAAGAATGAAGAAGAATAGAGATACAATTTCAAATCTGTGACTAACCCCCCCACTCCTTTTCTCTTTTTTCCCTTTTTTTTCTAATTTTTAGACTAAGGGACGAAAGAGAAAGAAGAAAAGTGGATTCAACGTCTGCGAAACTCAGGTTCCAATTCGAATGAAATCAATATTAATAATAAATAATAGAGTCACGGGAGGTAGAGTAGGAAAATCGGGGTCTAGGGCAAGAATACAAGATCTTTAACTGATGTCCTTCGGGTTTAAATAGAGTTTCTAAATCATTGTCTTACTTATTATTCTTTACTATGGCTTTGCTTTGATTTATTATTACTTTATTGATTTTGATCTTTTAGAGTTGGATTTCAAGTTAGTAACTTCTATTTTTTCCTTCCTTTCTTTTTCTTCATTTCGAATCAAAATAGAAGAGTTGAGCAAATCAAAAATCAAAAGGAGGTTCATGGCTAAGAGGAAAGATGCGCGGGTAACGGTGATTTTGGAATGTACCGGTTGTATCCAAAACGGTGTTAAGAAGGTATCAACGGGCATTTCCAGATATATTACTCAAAAAAACCGGCACAATATGCCAAATCGACTAGAATTAAGAAAATTCTGTCCCTATTGTTACAAACATATGATTCATGTGGAAATCAAGAAATAAATCGAACCGAGTATGTCTTATCCTTGAAAGGGGAAAAATGTCATTATATAGAACATATTGAAATATAAATAGAAGATATTTCATTTAAATAAAAAATTGGAGTAAAAAAAAAAAAATGACAATTAAGAAATAAACTAAACAACAAAACCATGGATAAATCCAAGCGATCTTTTCTGAAATCCAAGCGGTCTTTTCGTAGGCGTTTGCCCCCGATTCAATCGGGGGATCGAATTGATTATAGAAACATGAGTTTAATTAGTCGATTTATTAGTGAACAAGGAAAAATATTATCTAGACGAGTGAATAGATTGACCTTGAAACAACAACGATTAATCACTATTGCTATAAAACAAGCTCGTATTTTATCTTTGTTACCTTTTCTCAATAATGAGAAACAATTTGAAAGAATCGAGTCGACCACCAGAACGACTGGTCTTAGAACCAGAAATAAATAGGCTTATTCTTTTTCTTTCCGAACTCAAACGCGGATTGGTGTTTTGTTTGACAAATTGGAGAATCCAAATTTTATTATGCTGTCGTAAGAAAAAAAAACGAACCAGAAAAAAAGATTTTTTTTATTGAACGTGTTCATTCATTTTGACTACTTTAGCATATTTTCTTATAGTCATTTTGACCCCACCTTCCCGGAGTTCATTCTCCGGGGAACTCCATTTAAATTATTCCGGTGTATTCTTTCCAATCTACTTTTTTTCTTATTTCGTTGGAAATCATATAAAGACAATTCCTATTTGATATAGCCATTTGGGCCAATATTTTACGATTAAGAAGCAACTGCTTCTTGTATAGATCATGTATTAATTTACTATAACTATAGAATACTCTCCCTTCTCGAATTACTGCGTTTATCCGAGTGATCCACAAACGACGAAAATTTCTCTTTTGCTTATCCCTATCCCGATGAGCCGAAACCAAAGCTCTTATTTTCTGTTGAGTAATAGTTCGAGTAAGTCTTGAATGAGACCCCCGAAAACTTGATGCAAATAAACGAATTTTTGTTCTACGCCTCCGGGCTATATATCCGCGTTTAATTCTGGTCATTGAATAAATAAAATTTTGACAAATAACTAATTGATTTCGTTTCTTTCAGTTATTCTTTTACCCGTCCTGGTCTATTAATAACCAAACGGATTTTTCCAATGTATAAAATACAAATTCCAATGGCTTTGGCTACTATAACCTCCCCAACCACGATTTTTTATTTTTTTGGTATTTTAAAAGAAATAGAAATTAAATAGATAAAGAAATAGTGGGTTTCCTCGTTTCTATGGTTACTTCTTAAACGGTGAGGTCTTCTCTATACACCGGAGCCTTTACTTCATTTATTTAATATTTCATCAATGTTATTGGTAACTTGTATAGTTCACATCACACTCTTTGGCTCTACTCATGAATTATCCAGTAACAGGTCTTTCACAATAAGACCCGCCTATACAGTAACGGTATTGAATTATGAAATTTCGCTGGGTAGCTGACCCTCGTAGTCCGTTCTTGACCGAGCGAGAACTTCATTTTTATGTTTTTTTTTTGAATTTCAATAAGATTTCCTCCGCTTAATGGATAACGATTTGCTACCAATGGAGAATTGTTTCTCATCTTAAATTCAGGTGATTGGATTTGCACCAGTGGAAACCATAAATTTTATACACAATAGAGGGATCGAGTGGCTTATTTTTAGATAGTAAGTAGATAGTAAATGGAGTTCCTTCTTCCATTCGATCCTATTCACTGGACTAATCATTCATACTGGAAGCGGTTTCTTGCTTTTTTGTATCAGCTCATGATCTAAACGAGTCGCACATACACCCTAGTACATGTTCCTCGACGCTGAGGGCATCCCCCAAGAGCGGGGGATTTCGTGACATTTCGAATGGGCTGTCTTGTATTTCTAATAAGTTGTTTAATGGTTGGCATGTTGAATATATACATAATGGGCTGGTTTAGATTGATCCTAACCGGATGATTATGAATTTTTTTATTTAATAGTTAAACTCGGAGATAAAATATCACATCACGGATTTTCACAAAATCCATTTTTTTTCATTCAACTGCTACAAGATCAACAATTCCATAAGCTTGGGCTTCTGTTGCTGACATAAAAATGTCTCTTTCCATGTCTTCAGATACAACCCATAAAGGTTTGCCCGTCCTTTGTACATAAACCCTTGTGAGGGTTTCGCGTAGTTTAAGCAGTTCTTCCGCTTCCAGGATAAATTCTCCCGTCTGCGCCTCATAAAAAGAACTCGCGGGTTGATGGATCATTACCCTGATGATAGAAGGTTTCTCTATCTGATGTGATGAAAGGAACAGAAAAGGAAGATCAAGAATAATAGGAAAAAAAGATAGAATTGAACAACCGTACGGGCATCATCTTTTGTGCATTGCATACGGCTATACAATAAAATTGACCCTTACTTTCCAGATAAAAATAGAATCTATCAGCCCCAGGAGGGTAAATGGTCAAATTGCCACCCTTCCTTTTGGAGGAGTTCAAAAATACTATGATGGCTCCGTTGCTTTTCTATTTGAAAATGGATTTTTTTTCTTTGATTCAGCAATCCCAAAGTTTCTTTTTGATCCAACCAAAAAGGGAAAAATTTGGTTTTTTTTTGCACTCTTTTTTTTATAACTTAAAAATTGTTAAGAGACTTTCGGTGTGAAAACAACCAAGTTTGTAACGCTGAATTGGACTTCCGATAGATAAGAGAAAATCGGAAATATCTTTTATCTCATACTACTCTCTCGATACATAATCGAATCTTTTGAAAAAAAAAACAATGCAAAAATTTTTCATATCGAATTCGAAGTGCCATGCTATTATTACTTAATATTCATATGGCGAAGGCATAGTTTTACTTTTTCTCTCAAATAAAAAACCCCATTGGCGCCAAGCGTGAGGGAATGCTAGACGTTTGGTAATTTCTCCTCCAACCAGGATAAAAGATCCCATTGACGCGGCTAATCCCATGCATATTGTATGGACCTCTGGTCGCACAAATTGCATAGTATCATAAATAGCGACTCCGGGTATTACCCATCCGCCAGGAGAGTTTATAAACAAATACAGATCTTTGGTATCATCCTCGATACTGAGATATACCATAAGACCGATAAGTTGATTCGAGATCTCGCTATCAACTTCTTGGCCTAAAAAAAGTAATCTTTCTCGATAAAGTCGGTTGAGTAGGGCAAAATGGTATCCCTTAGGAACCGTACATGCATCTTTTGGTGCATACGGTTCAAAAAAAAATAGCGAAAAAAAAAGAATCAATGTATAGATTAAGGGCTTTTTCTTCAATTTTTCAATAAAGACGAATTTTTTTTCTTCTTTATTATATAATAGAAAAACTTATCGAATTCACTTTTCATTGATGTATTGTTTCATCGAGATTCAATCCAAATCACGATGGTATTTTCTTGTTCCTGAATGGGTCTCTTTCATCTTTTTAGGTTTATGCTCTACTCCGGGTAAAGATTCACCCCGTTTTGATTTGCACATATAGGACAAATCTTCTCACCACCATTTCTTTTTGGTATGACTTTCCAAATAACAAACAGGAATCATTTAGGATACACGTAGTAATCCTAGATATATTACCAATTGGGTTTTTTCTAAACGGAGCCTGGATACTTCATTTTTTTAGTCCAATCAAAGTCAACCATAAATTATTCGAATTGATAATAGTACTATGAATTCCTCCAAACAATGCATCTAATTGCACTTCACGCTCCAATTTATGGATGATTCCATTTCGACTTCTTGGGCGAAACAGAGGATATCTCGATCGGGGGAGAGAACGGGGAAATCCCATATGACCCAATATATCTCACAAGTCGCACTATACGTCAACCCAAGATGCATCTTCCTCTCCAGGACTTCGGAAAGGTACTTTTGGAACACCAATAGGCATAAATTGAAAGAAAAAAGAACTAAATCCTATATTTCACTTTGATGTGGAAACGTAATAATGTGGTTTTATTGTCTTTAGAATATTGTCTTTATCATATTTATTTTATCCATAGATTAGCAAAATTCAGAAAGAAAGAAAAAAAATAAAGGAAATTTTTTACGAGCAGGCCTTTCGAATGATAAACGCATTTACTCATAGAAAGTGGTATCAATCCACCATTGCGTATTGGTACTTATCGAGTATAGAATAAATCTGCTTCTCTTTGTTCTTACGAACAGAATTCTTCCATTATTTGGAACACAATAGAATATAGAATAAATAACCCTTGTTAGGAAATAATCCACTGAACAGGGGAAGTCCGCAGCATAGTCATAGTATATTCCAATGCAATAAAGTTACGTAGTGTTTATTTTTCTTTGATAAAGGGGTATTTTCCATGGGTTTGCCTTGGTATCGTGTTCATACCGTTGTATTGAATGATCCCGGCCGATTGCTTTCCGTTCATATAATGCATACAGCTCTGGTTGCTGGTTGGGCGGGTTCGATGGCTCTCTATGAATTAGCAGTTTTTGATCCTTCTGACCCCGTTCTTGATCCAATGTGGAGACAAGGTATGTTCGTTATACCCTTCATGACTCGTTTAGGAATAACCAATTCGTGGGGGGGTTGGAGTATCACAGGAGGGACTGTAACGAATACAGGGGTTTGGAGTTACGAAGGTGTAGCTGGGGCACATATTTTATTTTCTGGCTTATGCTTTTTGGCAGCTATCTGGCATTGGGTCTATTGGGATCTAGAAATATTTTCTGATGAACGTACAGGAAAACCTTCTTTGGATTTGCCCAAGATCTTTGGAATTCATTTATTTCTCTCCGGGGTGGCTTGCTTTGGTTTTGGTGCATTTCATGTAACAGGCCTGTATGGTCCTGGAATATGGGTGTCTGATCCTTACGGACTAACGGGAAAAGTACAACCTGTAAATCCGGCGTGGGGCGTGGAGGGTTTTGATCCTTTTGTTCCGGGAGGAATAGCTTCTCATCATATTGCAGCCGGTACATTGGGCATATTAGCGGGTCTATTCCATCTTAGCGTTCGACCGCCACAACGTCTATACAAAGGATTACGTATGGGAAATATTGAAACCGTACTCTCCAGTAGTATCGCGGCTGTCTTTTTTGCAGCTTTTGTAGTTGCTGGAACTATGTGGTATGGTTCAGCAACTACCCCCATCGAATTATTTGGTCCCACTCGTTATCAATGGGATCAGGGTTACT